TTATTATTTATTTTTATTTATATGAAAAATTATTAAATATGGTTTAATTTACATTTAAATGTAAATTTAACTTTAATTTAATTTATTTATATATTAAATATTTAATATATATATATATTTATAATATATTAAATATTGGAACAAATTAATATTAATTATATTAATATGATATAATTTTTTAAATTATAAAAATTCAAATAGCCATATCGGTTTTATACATAATATTAGAATAAAAAAAGAAAGAGAAATAATAAAAATTAAATAACTATTATTAAATATTTTATTATAAAAAAAAAAAAAAAAAAATCTATGCTAGAAATTATGCATATAAATAAATTTTTTATGGTTTAAAAAATTTATAATAAGTTTATTTTACATATAAATTTTAGTGTTGATTTTTAATTATTTTAATAATAATTAATTATTTTTTATAGTAAATAATTTTAAAAATTTAAGAAATTAAGATTTAGTAGTATAAAAATTGTTAACTAATTTTGTGCCAGCAGTTGCGGTTATACAAAAGATAAGGTAAATTTTATTAGTAATTAATTAATGAAATTTATATTTAATTTAAATTTTAAATTATTAGGTGAAATTTTAATTTAATAAAAATTTATTAGAAAAATTATGTTATATTAATAAATTTTATAAAAGACTAGGATTAGATACCCTATTATAAAAAATTTAAATTAATAATACTAAAATAGTAGATAATTATTTATTGAAACTTAAATGATTTGGCGGTATTTTAGTTCATTTAGAGGAATCTGTTTATTAATTGATAATCCACGAATAAATTTACTTAATTTAAAAGTTTATATATCGTTGTTAAAAAAATATTTTTTAATAAAAATAATATTTTAAAATTTTAATTAAAAATTAAATCAGATCAAGATGTAGTTAATAATTAAGAATATAATGGATTACAATAAATTTATTTATATGGATTTTAATTTGAAATAATTAAATAAAAGTGGATTTAAATGTAATTTTTTTTAATTTATAAAAATGATTTATAATTAAAATATGTACATATTGCCCGTCGCTTTCATTTAAAAGTTGAAATAAGTCGTAACAAAGTAGAGGTACTGGAAAGTGTTTCTAGAAAGATCAAATTAGAGCTTGTTAAAGTATTTCATTTACATTGAAAAGATATTTATTTATTTAATTAATTTGAGGGGGTAAAATTAATAATAAGAGGGGTAATAAAAATAATTTTAATATTAAAATAGTTTAATGGGGGTTAAAGTATTTTTAATAGAAAAAATTTAAATTTTTATAGTTAAATAGTATTGTGAAAGAATTTTGAAATATTTTTTGAAAATGAAATTTATAAAAAAGTAAATTTTATTTGTTGTATCTTGGGTATCAGAGTTTATTAAAAATTTTTTATTGTTTTTAAATTTCTCGAATTTAAAAGAGATAATTAATTAATAAAGTTATTGTTGAATAAATATTTTAAATAATTAATTTGAAATGAAATGTTAATCGTTTTTAAATATATCTAGTTTTTTTAGAATAAAATTTAATTTTTAATTTAAATTAAAAATAAATTTATTATTTAATTTATTTTTAATTTAAATTTTATATTTTAGGGGATAAGCTTTAAATTAAATTTTTATAATAAAAATATTTTTTTTTAAAATTTTTATAATTTATATTGTTAATAAATTATATTTTTTTATAAATAATTTTATTATGTAATTAAAATTTAATTTTATATTTAAATTTTTATAAAAAATTATTTTTTAATATGAAAAATTTAGATAATATGATAAAATTAGTATATAAGATTTATTTTAATTAAGTTTAATTTTAATAAAAATTATTTTAAAGGAATTCGGCAAAATTTTATGTCCACTTGTTTATCAAAAACATGTCTTTTTGTTTTATAATTTAAAGTCTAATCTGCCCACTGATATAAATTAAAGGGCTGCAGTATTTTGACTGTACAAAGGTAGCATAATCATTAGTCTCTTAATTGGTGACTTGTATGAAAGATTGGATGAGATATAAGCTGTCTCTAAAATATATTATTGAATTTAATTTTTTAATCAAAAAGTTAAAATAATTTAAAAAGACGAGAAGACCCTATAGAGTTTTATAATTTTTATAAATTAAAATTATTTGTAAATTTTTAATTAAAATTAATAATAAATTATTTTATTGGGGTGATAAAAAAATTTAATAAACTTTTTTAAAAATTTTTCATAAATAAGTGAATGTTTGATCCAATATATATTGATTATAAGATTAAATTACCTTAGGGATAACAGCGTAATTTTTTTTTTTAGTTCATATAAGAAAAAAAGTTTGCGACCTCGATGTTGGATTAAGATAAAATTTATATGCAAAAGTATAAAGTTTTTGATCTGTTCGATCATTAAAATCTTACATGATCTGAGTTCAAACCGGTGTAAGCCAGGTTGGTTTCTATCTTTTAATAATAAAAATATTTTAGTACGAAAGGATCAAATATTTTAATTAAATTATATAATTTTGAATTTTATTAAAATATTTAAAAAATTATTTATAATTAAATAAATAATAATAAGTATATAAGAACTATTTTGGCAGAAAAAATGTAGTGGTTTTAGAAGTCATAGATGTATAATTTATTATATAAATAGTACATTTTTATTAAAGATATAATTATTATTTTTATTGGGGTATTATTTTTGGTTATTGGGGTTTTAATTGGTGTTGCTTTTTTAACTCTTTTAGAGCGTAAAGTATTAGGTTATATTCAAATTCGTAAAGGCCCTAATAAAGTAGGTATATTAGGTATTTTACAGCCTTTTTCTGATGCTATTAAATTATTTACTAAAGAACAAATTTATCCTAGATTTTCTAATTATTTAATTTATTATTTTTCTCCTGTTATTAGATTTATTTTATCTTTATTTATTTGAGTTTTAATTCCTTATTTTTTTAATATAGTAACTTTTAATTTAGGTGTTTTATTTTTTTTTTGTTGTACTAGTTTAGGGGTTTATAGAGTAATAATTGCGGGATGATCTTCTAATTCTAATTATTCTTTATTGGGGGGTTTACGTGCTGTAGCACAAACTATTTCTTATGAAGTTAGATTAGCTTTAATTTTTATATCTAGAATTATTATAGTTATAGATTTTAATTTAATAAGTTTTTTTTATTATCAAAAATTATTATGATTTTTATTATTAATATTTCCTTTATGTTTATGTTGATTGTCTTCTATATTAGCAGAAACTAATCGGACTCCCTTTGATTTTGCAGAAGGAGAGAGAGAGTTAGTTTCTGGATTTAATATTGAATATAGAAGAGGGGGATTTGCTTTAATTTTTTTGGCTGAATATTCTAGAATTTTATTTATAAGTTTTTTATATGTTATTGTTTATTTAGGGGGGTATGATTTAAGTTTTTTCTTTTATTTAAAGTTAACAATGGTTTCTTTTATATTTATTTGAGTTCGGGGGACATTACCTCGTTATCGTTATGATAAATTAATATATTTAGCTTGAAAAAGATATTTACCTATTTCTTTGAATTTTTTAATTTTATTTTTAGGTTTAAAAATTTTTTTAGTATAAATTTGATTTTTTTTAGTATAAATTAATAGAAAATTTATTTCTTTCTTAAGTTTTCAAAACGAATGCTTTACAAGCTCATTAATTAATTTAATAATTAGGTTAATTTATTAAAGATAATTTTATCTCAATAAATTCTTATTAAAGGGTTTATTAAAAAGTAAGTAAAATAAAAAAAAGTTAATAGTTGTCCTGTTATAATATAAGGTTCTTCTACTGGGCGGGCTCCGATTCAAGTTAGTAAAATAACTATTCTGATAAAAGATCAAAATATAATTTGATTAATAGGATAAAATTGAATTCCTTGAATTTTTTTTTTAAAAGTTAATGGTAAAATAATTAAAATTAAAATTGATATAATTAAGGCAATTACTCCCCCCAATTTATTAGGGATAGATCGGAGAATGGCATAAGCAAATAAAAAATATCATTCTGGTTGAATGTGAACTGGTGTTACTAAGGGATTAGCAGGGATAAAATTATCTGGGTCTCCTAATAAATATGGATTGATTAAAGTTAATATGACTAATATTCTTAATAAGATGATAAATCCAATTAAATCTTTAAAAGTAAAAAATGGATGAAAAGGAATTTTATCTAAATTTCTATTTAATCCTAGGGGATTATTTGATCCTGTTTGATGTAAAAATAATAAATGAATTATGGTTATTATGGCTAGAATAAAAGGTAGTAAAAAATGAAAAGTATAAAATCGAGTTAATGTTGCATTATCTACAGCAAATCCCCCTCAAATTCAATTAACTAGTATTGTACCTAAATAAGGAATTGCGGATAATAAATTAGTAATTACTGTTGCCCCTCAAAAAGATATTTGTCCTCATGGTAGAACATAACCTATAAAAGCTGTTGCTATTAATAAAAATAAAATTATAACACCTACAAATCAGGTATATTTTAAATTAAATGATTCGTAATATATTCCTCGTCCAATATGCATATAAACACAAATAAAAAAAAAAGAAGCTCCATTAGCGTGAATAGTTCGAATTAATCATCCGTAATTTACATTTCGGCAAATATAATTAACTCTATAAAAAGCTATTTCAATATTAGCAGTGTAATATATGGTAAGGAATAATCCTGTAATAATTTGAGTTATTAAACATAAAGCGAGTAAAGATCCAAAGTTTCATCAAATAGAGATATTAGAGGGGGTAGGTAAATCAATTAATGATCCATTGATGATTTTAATAATAGGGTGTGTTTTTCGAATTGATTTGAATATATTTATCATTTGTTAATTTATAGATGATCGTAAAGGGCCATAAAAAATATTTGTGATTTTTACTACTGCTACTAAGGTAATAAATAAATAAATAATTAATATTATTATTAATATTGATATTTGATTATTATAAAGTTTATTAATATTAATTTTATTATCATTATTAAAAAATATTATTAAATTTAATAAATTATTTTCTTCTGATTTATTATTATTTAAGTTTATTCAATTTAAATTATATTTAAATATAATTATAGTTATTAAAATAATAATAATTCTTAAAATACCAATTATCTTTATATTTGTTGATATTAAGAATAGTTCATTAGAGGCAATTCTAGATACGTAAATAAATAATACTAATAATCCTCCTAAAAAAGTTAAAAATAAAATATAAGAGAATCAATAAGATCTAATTATTATACCAGTTAATAAACAAGTAAATAGTGTTTGAATTAAAATTAACAATCCTATTGTTAGAGGGTGATTAATAAAATATATGAAAAAAGATATTATTATTATTATTATTGATAGTATTAGTTTTGTAATTTCAAAGCAAAGAATAGTTTAAAAAATAATAATTTTGGAGATTATAGATAAAGAATTTCTTTTTCTTTGAAGTTTTTAAAGAAAATTTCTTAATTTTGATTTACAAGACCAATGTTTTAATTAAACTATAAAAACATATATACATATATACATATATACATATATACATATATACATATATACATATATACATATATACATATATACATATATACATATATACATATATACATATATACATATATACATATATACATATATACATATATACATATATATATATATTGTATAAATTAATGATAATTTTTAATATAATATTAGTATTTATTTTAATATTTTTTATGGGGAATTTAATTTTTGTTTCTAAAAATAAGCATTTATTAATTGTATTATTAAGTTTAGAGTTTATAGTTTTAAGAATTTTTTTTTTTATATCTTTTATATTAAGATTTATTGATTATGATATATATATATTAATAGTTTTTTTAGTTTTTTCTGTTTGTGAAGGATGTTTGGGTCTTTCTATTTTAGTGTCTATAATTCGAACTCATGGTAATGATTATTTTCAAAGTTTTAGATTATTATAATATATATATATATATATATAATTTTATTATATTATTATTATTATTAATTATTATTTATTTTGTTTATAAATTTGTAGTAGGTGAATAATTTAATGATAAAATTTTTATTTATGATAATTTTTATAATTCCTTTATGTTTTATAAAAAATATATTTTGAATGGTTCAAATATTATTATTGTTAATAATATTTATATTTATAAATTTAATAATAATAGTTTGGGGGTTTAGTAATATTAGATATATATTTTCTTGTGATATTCTTTCTTTTGGTTTGATTTTATTAAGTATTTGAATTTGTAGTTTAATAATTATAGCTAGAGAAAATTTATTTAAAATAAAATTTTACATTGCTTTTTTTTTATTTAATATTATTTTTTTATTAATTATATTATATATAACTTTTAGAGTGATAAATTTATTTATATTCTATTTATTTTTTGAGGGTAGTTTAATTCCAACTTTATTATTAATTATTGGTTGAGGGTACCAGCCTGAACGACTACAAGCTGGTATATATTTATTATTTTACACATTATTTGCCTCTTTACCTTTATTAATGGGAATTTTTTTTATTTTTAATATTTACAATTGTCTTATATTTTATTTTTTAAAATTTATAAGTTTAGATTATATTATTTTATATATTGTTATAATTGGTGCTTTTTTAGTAAAAATACCTATATATTTTGTTCATTTATGATTACCTAAAGCTCATGTTGAAGCGCCTGTTTCTGGTTCTATAATTTTAGCGGGAATTATATTAAAATTAGGAGGTTATGGGTTATTACGAGTTTTAATTTTTTTACAGGAGATTAATTTAAAGTTAAATTATTTTTGAGTAATTATTAGATTAGTAGGGGGATTTTATATTAGTTTAAAATGTTTTTGTCAGGTGGATATTAAATCTTTGATTGCCTATTCTTCTGTTGCTCATATAAGTATAGTTATTGGGGGTATTATAATTATAAATTATTGAGGATTTATAGGGTCTTATTTATTGATAATTGGTCATGGATTATGTTCTTCTGGTATATTTTGTTTAGCAAATATTAACTATGAACGATTACATAGTCGTAGTTTTTTTATTAATAAGGGGATAATAAACTTCATGCCTTCTATAAGTTTATGGTGATTTTTATTAATATCCTCTAATATAGCAGCTCCTCCTTCTTTAAATTTAATAGGTGAAATTAGTTTATTAAATAGTTTATTAAGTTGATCTTGATTTTTAATGTTAGTTTTAATATTAATTTCTTTTTTTAGAGCGGGGTATAGATTATATTTATATTCTTATAGTCAACATGGTAAGTTTTATGTTGGTTTATATAGTTTTTATTCAGGGGTTTCTCGTGAATATTTATTGTTAATATTACATTGGTTTCCCCTAAATATAATAATTATAAAGGTTGATTATTTTATAATTTGAATTTAAAATTTAAATAATTTAATAAAAATATTGATTTGTGGTATCAAAAATATGAATTTTTCATTTTAAATTATCATTAATAAATTTAATTTTATTTGTTTTAATTTTTTTTTTTTTTTATTTATATTTAGTATATTGAATTTTATTTTTATAGTTTATTTTATTATAACTAATTTAGTTTTATTTTTAGAGTGAGAAATTGTTACTATTAATTCAACTAGTATTGTTATATCCATTTTATTGGATTGAATATCTTTATTATTTATAATATTTGTTTCTTTAATTTCTTCTGTTGTTATTTTTTATAGAAAAAGATATATAAGTTCAGAATTAAATATGAATCGATTTATAAATTTAGTAATTTTATTTGTTTTTTCTATAATTTTATTAATTATTAGTCCAAATATAATTAGAATTTTGTTAGGTTGGGATGGTTTAGGGTTAGTTTCTTATTGTTTAGTAATTTACTATCAAAATTTAAAGTCTTATAATGCTGGTATATTAACTGCTTTATCAAATCGTATTGGGGATGTTTTAATTTTAATAGTTATTTCATGGATATTAAATTATGGGAGTTGAAATTATATTTTTTATTTAAATTTTATAAAAAATGATTTTATAATATTAATAATTGGGAGTTTAATTATTATAGCTGCTATAACAAAAAGAGCTCAAATTCCATTTAGATCTTGATTGCCAGCTGCAATAGCAGCGCCTACTCCTGTTTCTGCTTTAGTTCATTCTTCTACTTTAGTAACTGCGGGAGTATATCTTTTAATTCGATTTAATTTTTTATTAATTGATATATTTGTTATAAAGATTTTGCTTTTAATTTCTATTTTAACTATATTTATATCTGGAATTTCTGCTAATTATGAATTTGATTTAAAAAAAATTATTGCTTTATCAACATTAAGTCAATTAGGATTAATAATAAGAATTTTAAGAATGGGATTTCCTGATTTAGCTTTTTTTCATTTATTAACTCATGCTATATTTAAAGCTTTATTATTTATATGTGCAGGGGTAATTATTCATATAATAAATGATATTCAAGATATTCGTTATATAGGGGGGGTGAGTTTATATATGCCTTTAACTTGTTTATGTCTAAATATTTCTAATATAGCATTATGTGGAATTCCTTTTCTAGCAGGGTTTTACTCTAAGGATTTAATTTTAGAGATAGTGAGTTTTAGAAATTTAAATATGGTAGTGTTTATTTTATATTATATTTCTACAGGATTAACTATATTTTATAGTTTTCGTTTACTAATATATACAATAATTAATGATTTTAATTTATTATCTATTTATAATTTTTATGATGAAGATTTTGTTATGTTAAAAAGTATATTTGTATTATTATTGATGAGAATTATAAGAGGAAGATTTTTGAGTTGAATAATTTTTTCTTATCCTTATATGATTTATTTACCTTTTAATTTAAAATTAATGGTAGTTTATGTTAGTTTTTTAGGGGGTATTATAGGTTATTTTATTAGTAATATAAAAATTTATAGTTTAAATAAATTTTTATGTATTTATAATATAAGTATATTTTTATGTATAATATGATTTATACCTTCTTTATCTACTTATGGTTTAGTTTTTTATTTTTTAAATTTTAGTCAAAAATTATATAAAAATATTGATTTAGGTTGGAGAGAAATTTACAGTGGTCAAGGGATTATTATTATTTTAAAAAATTATTCTATTTTTTATAGTTTTTATCAAATAAATAATTTTAAGATTTATTTATTTAGATTTATTTTATGAATTTTAATTCTTTTATTTTTAATTATATTATTATATTTAAATAGCTTATAATTGAGAGCATAATATTGAAGATATTAAGGAAATTATTTAATTTTTAAATAAATATAGGTTATTTATAAAAATATTAAAATTTTATTTTTACAATGAAAATGTAATGTTTTCTTAAACTATATAAATATAAAATTAATTATATATAATTAAAAATAAGAAATATTAATGAAATTTAATCACTAGAAATAAAGTTAGCAGCTTCATTTAAATTATATTTCTATGATTTAATTGGAATATTTATTCAATTTTATCATTAACAGTGATATACCTCTTTTTGGTTTCAATTAATTATAGCTAATTATTATTTTATTTTATATAATATTTATTTAATTTATAGTTTATTTATTGTAATATATGTATATGTAATATATTAAATAAGGAGTAAAAATACTCTTTCTTTTAAGTCGAAATTAAATGCAAATATTGCTTCTTATTTATTTATTTATAGTTAATTTATTATTATTATTATTATTATTATCATATTATTGATAATAATTTAAGATAAATTGAAATTTCAATATTATTTGAATGCAAATCAAAAGTTTTATTTAAACTATAATCCTTAATTAGTTCAAGTTAATATGTTTTGATTTCATTCATGATATAATCCAATAAGTAAAATAGTAATAAAAAATATTCTAATATTTGTTCAATAGATAAAATTTACTATTTTAAATGTTAAAATAATTGGAAAAATTAAAGCAATTTCTACATCAAAAATTAAAAAAATTACTGTAATTAGAAAAAAATGTAGGGAAAAGGGAATTCGAGCTATAGATTTTGGATCAAATCCACATTCAAATGGGGAAGATTTTTCTCGATCTCTAAATGATTTCTTAGATAAAATAATTGAAGCAAATATTATAATATTTGAAATAATTATAATTAATATTGAAATATAAATTAATAAAATAATTATTTATATTAAAAAAAAATTAAACATTTTGATTGGAAGTCAAATATACTAAATATATTATATAAATAGTTAATTACCTCATCAATAAATTGAGATATAAAGAAAAAGTCATACTACGTCTACAAAATGTCAGTATCAAGCTGCTGCCTCAAACCCAAAGTGATGATTTTTAGAAAAGTGATTATTTAAATGTCGTAAGAAACAAATAAATAAAAAAAAAGTACCAATTATAACGTGAATTCCATGGAAGCCTGTGGCTATAAAAAAAGTAGAGCCATAAATTCTGTCTGAGATAGAGAATGAGGCTTCTAAATATTCATATGCTTGTAAGATAGTGAAATAAATTCCTAAGCTAATGGTAATAAATATTCTTTGATTTATTTGAGAATAGTTATTTTCTATTAAAGCATGATGAGCTCAAGTTACTGTTACTCCTGATCTAATTAAAATAATAGTATTTAAAAGAGGAATTTGAAAAGGATTAAAAGCAGTAATGCTTAAAGGAGGTCAAATAGCTCCAATTTCAATATTAGGTGATAATCTTCTATGAAAAAAAGCTCAAAAAAAAGAAATGAAAAAAAAAATTTCTGATACAATAAATAAGATTATTCCTCATCGTAATCCTCTTGTAACTAAGATTGTATGTTTTCCTTGATAAGTTCCTTCTCGTCTCACATCACGTCATCATTGATATATTGTTAAAATAGTAATGATATACCCTAAAATTAATAAATTTATATTATAATTATGGAATCATTTTACTATTCCTGTTACTAAAGTTAATACTCCTATAGCTCCAGTTAAAGGTCAAGGGCTATAATCTACTAAATGATAAGGGTGGTTAAAAGTTGTTGTTTTCATTTTATTTAATTTACTTCTCTAGAATACAATGTTCTTAAAATAGCAATTACATAAGATTGAATAATTGCAACGGCTGATTCTAAAATTAATAGTAAAATTTGGACAATAATTAATATTATAATTAAATATGAGGATATATTAGGTCCTGTTCTTCTTAATAACGTTATTAGTAAATGTCCTGCAATTATATTAGCAGTTAATCGGACGGCTAAAGTTCCGGGACGAATAATATTTCTAATAGACTCAATTAAAACTATAAAAGGTATTAGAATAGTAGGAGTTCCTTGGGGAATTATATGAGCAAATATATGTTGATAATTATTTAATCATCCATAAATTATAAATCTTAATCACAGAGGGAGAGAAATAGATAAGGTTAAAGTTAAATGACTTGTTCTTGTAAAAATATAAGGAAATAACCCTAAAAAGTTATTAAATAAAATAAAAGAAAATAAAGAAATAAAAATAAAAGTAGACCCATTAAAATAATTATTTTTTAGTAAAGTTTTAAATTCAGTATGGAGTTTATTAAGAATTAAACTTCAAAAAAAAAAATGACGGTTTGGAATTAATCAAAAAGAATAAGGAATAAATATTAATCCTAAGAGAGTTCTAATTCAATTAATAGGAATATTTAAAAGATTTGTAGAGGGATCAAAAATTGAAAATAAGTTACTTATCATTTTCAAATTAAATTTTTAATTGAATGATAATTTGAAGAAGTAGATTTAATTTGATTATTATTTAAATTAAAATTTATAACATAATAATTTATTATATTAAAAATTAAAAAAATAATAATAAATAAAAAAAAAGAAATTAATCAGTTAATAGGTATTATTTGAGGAATAAAAGAATATTATATTATATAATAATTTAAATTTGACATATTTATGTTATTTATTAACTAATTCTTTATATATAATATTTATTGTAAGGTAATAAATAAATAAATTAATAATTTCATTAGAAGTAAATGTTAATTTACTATAAAATGGTTTAAGAGACCAGTACTTACTTTCAGTCATCTAATGAATAATAATTATTAATTCAATTAATAAAATTTTTAATTGAAATACTTTCAATTACGATAGGTATAAATCTATGATTTGCTCCACAAATTTCTGAACATTGTCCGTAAAAAATTCCAGGTCGGTTGATAAAAAAATTAGTTTGGTTTAATCGTCCAGGATTGGCATCTACTTTCACTCCTAGGGATGGAATTGTTCAAGAGTGGATAACATCAGTTGCTGTAACTATAATACGAATTTGATTATTTATAGGTAAAATAATTCGGTTATCAACATCTAAAAGGCGAAAACTATTAGGAGAAAGGTCATTTGATGGGATTATATAGGAATCAAATTCAATATTAGAAAAGTCTGAATATTCATATCTTCAATATCATTGATGGCCAATAGATTTTAAAGTAATTAAAGGATTATTAAGTTCATCTAATAAATAAAGTAAGCGTAGTGAGGGTAATGCAATAAAAATTAAAGTAATTGCAGGTAGAATAGTTCAGATTAATTCAATTATTTGTCCTTCTAATAAAAATCGATTAATATGTTTATTGAAAAATAAGTTTATTATTAAATAACCTACTAGAATAGTAATTATTAATAAAATAACTAAAGTATGATCGTGAAAAAAAATAATTTGTTCTATTAAAGGAGAAGCTCCATTTTGAAGATTTAAATTAGATCATGTTGCCATTATAATTTATATATATATATATATATATATATATATATAATTAAAAATTTTCTAAAAAAAGGATAAACCTTTATAAATGGGGTTTAAATCCATTACATATAATCTGCCATATTAGAAGAAGTTTCTTAAAATAGGAAGTTCATTATATGAATGTTCAGCAGGAGGTAGGTTTTGATATCATTCAATTGATGACGTTATATTTAAGGAGAATAATGTAATTCGTTGGGAAATTATTGATTCTCAAATAATAATTAATATTATTATTACTGCTAATAATGAGATATAAGATCCTAAAGAAGAAATAATATTTCATGAGATATATGAATCAGGGTAATCAGAATAACGTCGAGGTATTCCTGCTAATCCTAAAAAATGTTGAGGAAAGAAAGTTAAATTTACTCCGATAAATATAATAAAAAATTGAATTTTTAATAAAAATGGGTTTAAAGATAATCCAGTAAAAAGGGGGTATCAATGAATAAATCCTCCAATAATGGCAAATACAGCTCCTATTGATAAAACATAGTGAAAATGGGCTACAACATAATATGTATCATGTAAAGTAATGTCAATTGAGGAATTAGCTAGGATTACTCCTGTTAATCCTCCTACAGTAAATAAAAAAACAAACCCTAATCTTCATAGTATAGAGGGTCTATAATTAATTTGTGTTCCATGTAATGTTGCTAATCAACTGAAAATTTTAATTCCTGTTGGTACGGCAATAATTATTGTTGCTGAAGTAAAATATGCTCGTGTGTCAATGTCTATACCTACTGTAAATATATGATGAGCTCAAACAATAAATCCTAGTAATCCAATAGCTATTATTGCATAAATTATTCCTAAACATCCAAAAGTTTCTTTTTTTCCTCTTTCTTGTGAAATAATATGGGAAATTATTCCAAATCCAGGTAAAATTAAAATATAAACTTCAGGATGTCCAAAAAATCAAAATAAATGTTGGTAAAGAATTGGATCTCCTCCTCCGGCAGGATCAAAAAAGGAAGTATTTAAATTTCGATCTGTTAATAATATAGTGATTGCTCCAGCTAAAACTGGTAAGGAAAGTAAAAGTAAAAAAGCAGTAATTCCTACTGCTCAAACAAAAAGGGGTATTTGATCAAATGAGAGGTTATTTAATCGTATATTAATGATTGTTGTAATAAAATTAATTGCTCCTATAATGGAAGAGATTCCTGCTAAATGTAGGGAAAAAATAGCTAAATCCACAGAGCTTCCTCTATGAGCAATATTAGCGGAGAGGGGGGGGTAAACAGTTCAACCTGTTCCTGCTCCATTTTCTACAATACTTCTTGAAATTAAAAGGGTTAAAGAAGGGGGCAATAACCAAAAGCTTATATTATTTATTCGAGGGAATGCTATATCGGGGGCTCCTAGTATAAGGGGAATTAATCAATTTCCAAATCCTCCAATTATAATAGGTATGACTATAAAAAAAATTATAATAAAAGCATGAGCTGTTACAATAGTATTGTAAATTTGATCATCACCGATTAAAGAACCAGGGTTTCCTAATTCAGCTCGAATTAATAAACTTAATGAAGTTCCTACTATTCCTGATCAAATACCAAAAATAAAATATAATGTTCCAATATCTTTATGATTTGTTGAATAAAGTCATTTTCGCAAAATAATAATAAATAAAAAAAAAGAAATATAATAAAATGGCTGAGGGCATAAGCGATAAATTGTAAATTTATTAACAAGAATTATTTCTTTTTTATTATTTATTTATTTAGGGGTCTTATAGTCAAATTAATATGATATAAAATTGCAAATTTTAAGGTGAATATATTTATATATTAAGACTTATATATTAAGGCTTAAAGAATAGAAATATATCTTTATAAATAATTTTGAAGATTATTAGTTTATTTAACTTAAAACCTTTTTATAAATATAAAAAAGTTCTAAGAATTATTCCTAATATCGAAATAATAGAAAAAAAATTGACATAAAATATGTAATTATTTTTAATTAAAATTTTAAATCATTTTATTTTTAAATAATTAAATATGAAACAAGAATAAATAATTCGGATATAAAAAAAAATAATAATTAATCTTCCCATAATAAAAATTATAGTTAATAAATATAATTTATTAATTATTAAAAAATTAATAATAATTCACTTAGGTAAAAATCCAATAAAAGGGGGTAAACCTCCTAAAGAAAGAAAATTAATTAATAAATTTATTTTAATTATGAAATTGATATTATTAATGAATAATTGATTAATAAAAAATATATTTATAATATAAAATAAAAAACATATAATTCTAATTAAAAATGAATATATAAGAAAGTATATTAATCATAAATTTTCTCTAATTATAATAGAAAAAATTATTCAACCTAAATTATTAATAGAAGAGAAAGCTATTAATTTTCGTAAGGAAGTTTGACTTAATCCTCCAATAGCTCCAATTATAATATTTAAAATAATTATTAAATATAAAAAATTTTTATTTAAATAATAAGATAATAAAATTATGGGGGTAATTTTTTGTCATGTTATTAAAATAAAATTATTAAATCAAGATAATCCTTCAATAATGTTAGGGAATCAAAAGTGGAATGGGGCTGAACCTATTTTTATTAGTAATGAAGAATTAATGATTATTGAAATAAAGTTATTTAATTCAAAATTTTGAATTAAAGTTAGTTTAAATAAAATAATAAATAAAAAATTAATAGAAGCAATTGATTGTGTAAGAAAATATTTTAAAGAAGCTTCTGAAGTTATTAGATTAGAGGAATTAGAAATTAGGGGGATAAATCTTAAAAGATTAATTTCTATTCCAATTCAACATCCAATTCAAGAATTGGATGAAATAGAAATAAAAGTTCTGAAAAATAAAATAAATATAAAAAATATTTTATTAGAGTTAAAAAAGAAAAAAATTTAAAATATTTTATTTTATTGGAAGAATTTTAATTTCTTTATTGTTAAATTATATTTTAGTGTATGATGCACAATAATTTTTGATATTATCAGTTATAGTTTGATTCTATAAAATATAATAAAGGTAGAAATCTACTTAATTTATCCTATCAGAATAATCCTTTAATCAGGCACTTTATTAAAAAAAAGAAGTTCTTTATATTTGAGGTATGAGCCCAAAAGCTTAATTTAGCTTATTTTTAA